ACCAGAATTCTCTTTCTGATATTTATGTTATGAAAGAAAAAGTACAAAAATGAAAAAAAAAAAGATCATTTTTTTCCTTATTTGATCGTATCAGAAAGGAACTTTGGGATTGCTAAATCACAGACAAAATAAATATATAAAGCAACAGAACCATCATAGTATTTTTTTTACTCCTACGAAAGGAAGGGTGGTAAATGGATCATTCAACGATCCGGATCGGATGGATTCTATTTCTTTCTTCAATAGAATAGAAGAGAAGAAAAAGAAAAAGTAAATTCCATTGTAGAGCCGTATGCACAAAAGATGCCTGTACGGTTGTACAATTCTATTCTTTTTTCTTATATTTTTTTTTTATCCCTTACTTTAGCCCAATCATGCAAGATAGAAGAATCCTTCATGATGTTATATCAATATCATCAGGGTTATGATTCACCAACCTGCTAGTTCTTTTTATGAGGCACAAGCAGGCGAATTTATCCTGGAAGCGGAAGAACTACTGAAACTTCGCGAAACCCTCACAAAGGTTTATGTACAAAGAACGGGTAATCCTTTATGGGTTGTATCCGAAGACATGGAAAGAGATGTTTTTATGTCAGCAACAGAAGCCCAAGTTCATGGCATTGTTGATCTTGTAGCGGTCGAAAATGAAAATACTAGGGATTTCATGTAAATCCATTTCAAACCATAATTCGAATTTTCTGCGATTTGATATTGAATAGAAAAAAAAAATTCATGATCATCAATCATCAGGTTAAGATCGATCTAAACCAACCCATTCCATTCTAGAATTCTATATATACATACGACATGCCAACTATTAAACAACTTATTAGAAACACAAGACAGCCAATAAGAAATGTCACGAAATCCCCCGCTCTTAGAGGATGTCCTCAGCGTCGAGGAACATGCACTAGGGTGTATGTGCGACTCGTTCAGATCATGAGTTCGAACAAATGAGACAATTTTCCAGTATCAATGACCAGTACCAATGAATAGGATAGATAGAGAAGATCTATCATATACCTATATTGTGTTTGGAATTTATGGTTTACATTGGTGCAAATCCAATCACCTAGATTTGAGATGAAAAGCAATTCCCCATTGGGGGCAAATGGTTATCCATTAAGCGGAGGAAATGGTATTATAAGAAGAAAAAAGGTTATACTCCTATTCTTGAAAGAACGGACTAACAGGGTCAGCTACCTAGCCAACTTTCATAATTAAATGCCGTCACTGTATGGATAACTCTTATTGTGAAAAGAACTATTACTGTATAATTGATGGGTAGAGCCAAAGAGTGTGAACTATACAAGTTAACAATAACATTTGATAAAATGAAAGAAGAGGCTCCGGTGTATAGAGAGGACCTCACCGTTTAAAAAAAAAAAAAGTAACCATAGAAACGATGGAACCCACTATTTTTTTTATTTGGTATCGTTAGAATTTCTTATTTCCAGGTGAAATGCCTGGAAGGAATAAAAAATCGTGGTTGGGGAAAGTCATAGTAGCAAAAGCCATTGGAATTTATATTTTATATATCGGAATAATCCGTTTTGTTATTAATTGACGGGGGGTAAAGGATGACTGAAAGAAGAGAAATCAATTAGTTATTCATTAAGGTTTAATTTGATTCAATGACCAGAGTTAGACGAGGATATACAGCTCGGAAACGTCGAACAAAAATTCGTTTATTTGCATCAACCTTTATTGGGGCTCATTCAAGACTTACTCGAACGACTACTCAACAGAAAATGAGAGCTTTGGTTTCCTCTCATCGAGATAGAGGCAGGCAAAAGAGGGATTTTCGTAGTTTGTGGATCACTCGAATAAATGCAGTAATTCGTGAGAATAAGGTATTCTATAATTATAGTAGATTAATACCAAATCTGTACAAGAAGCAATTGCTTCTTAATCGTAAAATACTTGCGCAAATATCTATATCAAATAAGAATTGTCTTTACATGATTTCCAATCAGATTATCAAATAAAGTATATGATATTATAAAATATAATACAGAAATGATTGAAATTGAAACAGAATTCCCCGGAGAATGAACTCCGGGAAGATAGAATAAAAAAAATGAAGTAAGATAAGTAGTAGGAATGAACGAACATGTTTCAATAAAAAAAAAAGATTTCTTCTTCCCCCATTTTTTATTTCTTATAACACAAGAAATAAATCGGGATTCTAGGCCTTTTGAACAAAACATCAATCTGAGCTTGAGTTCCGATTGGAGTTTTGAGTCAATTGAGGAGTATTTTTATTTATTTCTGGTTCTAGGACCAGTAGTTCTGGGGATCGACTCGGCTCTCTCAAATTGTTTCTCATTATTAAGAAAAGGTAACAAAGATAAAATACGAGCTTGTTTTATAGCAATAGTAATTAATCGTTGTTGTTTCAAGGTCAATTTATTCACCCGTCTAGATAATATTTTTCCTTGTTCACTAATAAATCGACTAATTAAACTCATGTTTCTATAATCGATTCGATCCCCCGATCCAATTGGGGACAAACGCCTACGAAAGGATCGCTTGTATTTACGAAAAGGTTGCTTGGATTTATCCATGGTTTATTCCTTATCTCTAAAATTCTATTTCTTTATTCATTTCAGATCTGACCGAAATAGGCTTTGATTCGCATCGTTTATATTATACATATCATATATAATACATATCATATGTATGTATATATATATATGAAAATGAAATCGGGTTTGATTTGTATTGTATATATTATGTATATTATATATGTTATATTATATATGTTAAGTTAAATATGTTAACTTAAATATGTTAAGTTCTTCCTCTTCCTGTTCCTTGGAAAGATCGCGCACACGTTCCGTTCCATCTATTTCTTTATTTCCCCATGAATCGTATGCTTGTGACAATAGCGACAAAATTTTCTCAATTCTAATCGACTGGATGTATTGTGTCGATTCTTTTGAGTAATATATCTAGAAATACCCGGCGATTCTTTATTGACACCATTTCGGACACAACTGGTACATTCCAAAATAACTCTGACTCTGACATCTTTACCCTTGGCCATGAACCCCCTTTTTATTTTGGATCGACTTAACTTCTTCTATTTTCGACCCGAACTGAAGAAGAATAAAAGAACAAAAAAATCAATAAGAAAATCAATAGAAGTTACTAACTTGAAATTCCATTTTCATTTCTAAAGATTTCGTTGTGTTGTATGTGTTGTAATTATATAATTACAATTAATATTAATAGAGTAATAGTAATAATTAATAAAGTAATAATTAATAATAAAGTAATAATTAAGTAATACAATTTCTTTCTAACTATCAATTATTCCTATCTTAAATCCCAATATTTCATTTAAGTATCTTCTTTCTATGCTATGATTTCGTGGATTCTGCCCTAGATCTGGATACACATTTCCATTTCTGTTCCCCAAAATTCGATCTTAGATTCACCATATTTTTGTCGAGGTTCAATACACTTTTTCTTTTTTCTTTCCTTCCTATCCTCCTCCTATCCTAAAGAACTGAAAAAAAAGGAAGGGGCGAAATTTTAGTCACGTCACGTAGAATTGTATCCCTAATTTTCTTCATTTCTTCGCATATTATATTAATAACTAGAATGAAAAAAAAGGGAATGACAAGGCATCTGGGAAAAAACGATTAATTTCTATCAATAGACCTGCTAAAGACCCAAACCATAGAGTAGTTAGCACAGGTGCCACGGAGAGATATGTTTTTATATCTCGCATTGAAAATCCTCCTTCTTTATTGTAATACATATATGTATGGTCAGATGTTGTAGTTCAAGATCATTTGTATTTTTTTTTTACTTTACGCGGAATTCCTAACTAAAATAGATATGTACAATGAACCAATAGATGAGATTTTCCTGTCCCTAAAAAAGAAAGAAAAAGATGACCCCTTCTTCCTGAGCATTTCCGATAAGATCCATTTTTATTCTTTTTTTTATACGATACGCCGATAAGATCCATTTTTCTTTTTTTTATACGTTAGGTTTCAGATGTATAAAATAATTTTATTATATGAAACCAAAAAGAAGAAATGACAAGAAAATTGTATATAGATAGAGGGGAAAATAACAATGTGGAAAACAAGACAGGGATTTTGTACAATGACACTGTACAAGAACTTTAAAAAGGGATGTAGCGCAGCTTGGTAGCGCGTTTGTTTTGGGTACAAAATGTCACGGGTTCAAATCCTGTCATCCCTACCTATTACTTCTCTTATGGGCAGTAACGAGGGATTAATTAAGATCGATTGAAATTGGACATAATCTTTCATTTTTGCATGCTATACGTATGCAAGATATGTTTGGGGGTAAAAAAACCTTTTCTTTACACTACAGTCGTATCTCCTGTAATAAGAAAGCGCTCTTAGTTCAGTTCGGTAGAACGCGGGTCTCCAAAACCCGATGTCGTAGGTTCAAATCCTGCAGAGCGTGATTCCGTTTATGTTATGTCGAATCACAATAAAAAAACTTAACAAAAAAAAGTTTAATTGAAACTTGAATTTGACCTCCCGCAGGGAGGAGGTCAATCAAAAAAAAAAAGAAATGTTACTCAATCAAAGGTCCAACTGATCACCACGTCTGTATTGTAAATATGCAGTTACGAATAATCCTGCCAAAGTAATAGGAATTAGACCTAAGACGATTCCAAATAGAAAAACTTCAATCATTTCGGTTTTTTGAGGGGATAAAAAGATGGGTAAGATCTATCCCTAAATATTAATCTGAATTATCCGTGAATCTCAATAACCAAGAATTGGCAATTGATGTGGAAAGGAACCTGGAACACCTGGAATCTCAGAGAAATATTCATTTTTATGAATTGTTCATTCAATTCATTTCAAATAAGTCGTATCTTATTCAAACCAATCAATAGAGCTGGGGTTATAGTTAAAGCAGCCAGTAGAAAACCGAAATAACTAGTTATAGTAGGCATGAAAGAGCTAAATTAGATATGTTCTTTTGTTACATATGTTGATAAA